GCTGTCGTAGCTTAAATCAAAGCATAACACTGAAGATGTTAAGATGGGCTCTAGTAAAGCCTCGAAAGCACAAAGGCTTGGTCCTGGCTTTCCTATCAGCTTTAGCCAAATTTACACATGCAAGTATCCGCACCCCCGTGAGAATGCCCCACAGTCCCCTACTTGGGAACAAGGAGCCGGTATCAGGCACATCTTTATGATTAGCCCACGACACCTTGCTTAGCCACACCCTCAAGGGAATCCAGCAGTGATAAACATTAAGCCAATAAGTGCAAACTTGACTTAGTTATGGCTAAAAGGGCCGGTAAAACTCGTGCCAGCTACCGCGGTTATACGAGAGGCCCAAGTTGATAAGCATCGGCGTAAAGAGTGGTTAAGGTTAAGTAAATACTAAAGCTGAACACTTACAAGGCTGTTATACGCACCCGAAAGTAAGAAGTACAACCACGAAAGTGGCTTTATTACACCTGAACCCACGAAAGCCAAGGCACAAACTGGGATTAGATACCCCACTATGCTTTAGCCCTAAACATTGATAGTTTTTTACACCCACTATCCGCCTGGGAACTACGAGCAACAGCTTAAAACCCAAAGGACTTGGCGGTGCTTTAGACCCACCTAGAGGAGCCTGTTCTGAAACCGATAACCCCCGTTCAACCTCACCTTTCCTTGTTCCCCCCGCCTATATACCGCCGTCGTCAGCTTACCCTATGAAGGCCCCTTAGTAAGCACAATTGGTACAACCCAAAACGTCAGGTCGAGGTGTAGCGTATGGAAAGGGAAGAAATGGGCTACATTCCTTAACCCTAAGGAATTACGAAAAATATCACTGAAACGTGTATCTAGAAGGAGGATTTAGCAGTAAGCAGAAAATAGAGCGTTCTGCTGAAACTGGCCCTGAAGCGCGCACACACCGCCCGTCACTCTCCCCAAGCGCACTCACGCAACTTAACTTAAAACCTTTTAACAGCAAAGGGGAGGCAAGTCGTAACATGGTAAGTGTACCGGAAGGTGCACTTGGCAAAATCAGGGCATAGTTCAATGCCAGAACTTCTCTTTTACACTGAGATAGTACTCGTTAAAATCGAGTTGCCCTGATACTGACCCGCTAGCCCGACCTTAGCCAAAAACAACAAGACAAATTAACTAAACCCAAAAACACCAACACCCACACAACAAATCATTTTTCCCCCTTAGTATGGGCGACAGAAAAGGAACCTACGGAGCAATAGAGAAAGTACCGCAAGGGAATGCTGAAAAACAAATGAAATAAACAAGTGAAGCCCAAAAAAGCAGAGATATCACCTCGTACCTTTTGCATCATGATTTAGCCAGTGAAACCCAAGCAAAGAGCACTTTAGTTTGACAACCCGAAACTAAGTGAGCTACTCCAAGACAGCCTAATAATAGGGCGAACCCGTCTCTGTGGCAAAAGAGTGGGAAGAGCTTCGAGTAGAGGTGACAGACCTACCGAACTTAGTAATAGCTGGTTGCCCGCAAACTGGATAGAAGTTCAGCCTCCCGGCTTCTCCCTTCACACAAATTATATTTCAACAGATTTATGAGAAAACCGAGAGAGTTAGTCAAAGGGGGTACAGCCCCTTTGAAACAAGATACAACTTTATGTAGGAGGAAAAAGATCAAAATACACCCAAGGCAGTATGTTACGGTGGGCCTAAGAGCAGCCATCCCAATAAAAAGCGTTAAAGCTCAGACACACTACCTTTCAACCCTAAGTCTCGATCATCTATTCTTACTCCCCTTATCCTACCGGGCCGCCCCATGCAAACATGGGGGCGATCCTGCTAAAATGAGTATATAAGAGAGCCTAACGCCTCTCTCCAGGCATATGTGTAAATCGGAAACGGACAACCCGCCGAAACTTAACGGACCCAAATAACAGAGGGAACTGAACCACAGACTTAAACAACCAGAAAAACACCCAAACAAACAACCGTTACCCCCACACAGGCATGCCCTTAAGGAAAGACTAAAAGAAAGAGAAGGAACTCGGCAAACACACTCAGCCTCGCCTGTTTACCAAAAACATCGCCTCTTGCTAAACCAAAAGTATAAGAGGTCCCGCCTGCCCTGTGACTATATGTTTAACGGCCGCGGTATTTTGACCGTGCGAAGGTAGCGCAATCACTTGTCTTTTAAATGGAGACCTGTATGAATGGCATAACGAGGGCTTGACTGTCTCCTCTTTCAAGTCAATGAAATTGATCTCCCCGTGAAGAAGCGGGGATAGGCACATAAGACGAGAAGACCCTATGGAGCTTTAGACACCAGGACAGATTATAGTCCATAGCCCTAATCAAAGGGGTCCAAATTGATTAAACCCTGTCCTTATGTCTTTGGTTGGGGCGACCGCGGAGAAACAAAAAACCCCCGCACGGACCGAACATATTAATGTTTACAATCAAGAGCTACAGCTCTAACTAACAGAACTTCTGACCAATTAGATCCGGCAATGCCGATCAATGAACCGAGTTACCCTAGGGATAACAGCGCAATCCCCTCTTAGAGTCCATATCGACGAGGGGGTTTACGACCTCGATGTTGGATCAGGACATCCTAATGGTGCAGCCGCTATTAAGGGTTCGTTTGTTCAACGATTAAAGTCCTACGTGATCTGAGTTCAGACCGGAGAAATCCAGGTCGGTTTCTATCTATGATACGACCTTTTCTAGTACGAAAGGACCGAAAAGAGGGGGCCCATGCCAAAAGCATGCCTCACCCTGACCTGATGAAATCAACTCAAACAGGCAAAGGGGCGTCAACCCTTACATGTCTGAGAAAATGACAAGTTGGAGTGGCAGAGCCCGGACAATTGCAAAAGATCTAAGCCCTTTACACAGAGGTTCAAATCCTCTCTCCAACTATGATTTCAACACTTTTTACCCACATCATCAACCCTTTAGCCTATATCGTGCCCGTACTCTTAGCAGTCGCCTTCCTCACGCTAGTCGAACGAAAAGTTTTAGGGTATATACAATTCCGAAAAGGCCCTAATATTGTCGGACCCTACGGCCTACTTCAGCCCATTGCAGACGGAGTTAAACTATTTACTAAAGAACCAGTCCGACCTTCAACCGCCTCCCCCATTCTATTCCTCCTAGCCCCAATACTTGCCCTCACCCTAGCCCTCACCCTGTGAGCCCCCCTCCCAATACCCTACCCCATCCTAGACTTAAACCTAGGCATTCTCTTTATTCTAGCTCTCTCAAGCCTAGCAGTATATTCCATCCTAGGCTCAGGCTGAGCATCCAATTCAAAATATGCTCTAATTGGGGCCCTACGGGCTGTAGCACAAACCATTTCTTACGAAGTCAGCCTAGGCCTAATCTTATTAAACGCTATCATCTTCACCGGAGGATTCACCCTACAAACCTTTAACATTGCCCAAGAAGCAATCTGACTACTATTGCCAGCCTGACCCTTAGCCGCAATATGATATATTTCCACCTTAGCAGAAACTAATCGAGCACCATTCGACCTAACCGAAGGTGAATCAGAATTAGTCTCAGGCTTTAACGTAGAGTACGCAGGAGGTCCTTTCGCCCTATTCTTTCTCGCAGAATATGCTAATATTCTCCTAATAAATACACTTTCCGCCACCTTGTTCCTAGGAGCCTCACACGTCCCCTCCATTCCTGAATTTACAGCTATGAACCTAATAACAAAAGCAGCCCTTCTCTCCGTACTCTTCCTATGAGTTCGAGCCTCCTACCCACGATTCCGCTACGACCAACTAATGCACCTAATCTGGAAAAACTTCCTTCCACTCACACTAGCCCTGGTCATTTGACACCTTGCACTTCCAATTGCATTCGCCGGACTACCCCCCCAAGTATAAACCAACTGGAACTGTGCCTGAAGTAAAGGGCCACTTTGATAGAGTGAATTATGAGGGTTAAAGCCCCTCCAGCTCCTTAGAAAGAAGGGACTCGAACCCTATCTGAAGAGATCAAAACTCTTAGTGCTTCCATTACACCACTTCCTAAGTAAAGTCAGCTAAGCAAGCTTTTGGGCCCATACCCCAAACATGCAGGTTAAAATCCTGCCTTTACTAATGAACCCGTACATTACAGCCACCCTGTTATTTGGCCTTGGCTTAGGGACCACAATTACATTCGCAAGCTCCCACTGACTCCTAGCCTGAATAGGACTAGAAATTAACACCCTGGCCATTATCCCGCTCATAGCCCAACAACATCACCCCCGGGCAGTAGAGGCATCCACCAAATACTTCCTAACACAAGCAACAGGAGCAGCAACACTACTATTTGCTAGCACCACCAATGCCTGACTTACTGGCCAATGAGACAACCAACAAATATCCCACCCCCTTGCAACCACAATAGTTATCCTAGCCCTTTCCCTAAAAGTGGGCCTTGCCCCCCTCCACACATGACTACCCGAAGTGCTTCAAGGATTAGACCTAACCACAGGACTTATTCTATCTACCTGACAAAAACTGGCCCCTTTCGCCCTACTTATCCAAATCCAACCTGCCAGCCCAACCATCCTCATTACACTTGGTATTGCTTCTACCCTTGTAGGAGGTTGAGGGGGCCTTAACCAAACACAACTACGAAAAATCCTAGCTTACTCCTCCACTGCCCATCTAGGCTGAATAATCCTCATCTTACAATTCTCCCCCTCACTAACTATACTGACCCTCCTCACATACCTAATCATAACATCATCAACATTCCTTGTATTCAAGTTAAACAAAGCCACAAACATTAACATACTTGCTACCTCCTGAGCAAAAGCCCCCGCCCTTACATCCCTCGTCCCCCTTATCCTCCTGTCATTAGGGGGCCTCCCACCCCTAACAGGGTTTATGCCAAAATGACTAATTCTCCAAGAACTAACCAAACAAGACCTAGCGCCGGCGGCCACACTAGCCGCACTAACCGCCCTGCTAAGCCTTTACTTCTACCTACGACTAACCTATGCAATGACACTTACGATATCCCCAAATAACGTAACAGGAATGGCCCCCTGACGCCTTTCATCCTCCCAATTCACACTTCCCCTTGCTACCACAACAATAGCAACCATCGCCCTTCTTCCCCTCACCCCCACCATAATTGCTTTACTTACACCATAAGGGGCTTAGGATAGTACTAAGACCAAGAGCCTTCAAAGCCCTAAGCGGGAGTGAAAATCTCCCAGCCCCTGATAAGACTTGCAGGACACTAACCCACATCTCCTGTATGCAAAACAGACACTTTAATTAAGCTAAAGCCTTCTAGATAGGCAGGCCTCGATCCTACAAACTCTTAGTTAACAGCTAAGCGCTCAAACCAGCGAGCATCCATCTAACTTTCCCCCGCCTAATAATAAAACTAATAGGCGGGGGAAAGCCCCGGCAGACGTCTAATCCGCTTCTTTAGATTTGCAATCTAATATGTAAATACACCTCGGAGCTTGGTAAGAAGAGGGATCAAACCTCTGTCTATGGGGCTACAATCCACCGCTTAAACACTCAGCCATCCTACCTGTGGCCATCACACGTTGATTTTTCTCGACTAATCACAAAGACATTGGCACCCTTTATCTGGTATTTGGTGCCTGGGCCGGTATAGTAGGAACAGCTCTCAGCCTATTAATCCGGGCTGAGCTAAGCCAACCAGGCGCTTTACTCGGCGATGATCAAATCTACAATGTAATTGTTACAGCACATGCTTTCGTAATAATTTTCTTTATAGTAATACCAATTATGATTGGTGGGTTCGGAAACTGGCTCATTCCACTAATAATTGGGGCCCCCGATATAGCATTCCCTCGAATAAATAATATGAGCTTCTGGCTCCTCCCTCCATCCTTCTTACTTCTGCTAGCTTCCTCTGGGGTAGAAGCCGGTGCTGGTACTGGCTGAACAGTGTATCCGCCTTTAGCCGGTAATCTAGCCCACGCAGGCGCTTCTGTTGACCTTACTATCTTCTCCCTGCACTTAGCAGGAATCTCATCAATTTTAGGGGCGATTAACTTCATTACTACTATTATTAACATAAAACCTCCTGCTATCTCCCAATATCAGACACCCTTATTTGTTTGAGCTGTACTCATCACAGCCGTCCTTCTTCTCCTCTCCCTCCCTGTCCTTGCCGCCGGTATTACAATACTTCTAACAGACCGAAATCTTAACACCACTTTCTTCGACCCTGCTGGCGGGGGAGACCCGATCCTTTACCAACACCTATTCTGGTTCTTTGGGCATCCGGAAGTATACATTCTTATTCTTCCTGGTTTCGGAATAATCTCCCACATTGTTGCATATTATTCCGGTAAAAAAGAACCATTTGGCTATATGGGAATAGTATGAGCTATAATAGCAATCGGCCTACTAGGATTTATTGTGTGAGCTCATCATATGTTCACAGTTGGAATGGACGTGGACACGCGTGCCTACTTCACATCTGCTACTATGATTATTGCAATCCCAACTGGTGTAAAAGTCTTTAGCTGATTAGCAACTCTCCATGGAGGTTCAATTAAATGAGAAACCCCTCTTCTATGGGCCCTTGGCTTCATTTTCCTTTTTACAGTAGGGGGCTTAACAGGAATCGTACTGGCTAATTCATCACTAGACATTGTTCTACATGATACATACTACGTAGTTGCCCACTTCCACTACGTACTCTCCATAGGAGCTGTTTTCGCCATCGTAGCTGCCTTCGTACACTGATTCCCACTCTTTACGGGGTATACCCTTCACAGCACTTGAACAAAAATTCACTTCGGTATTATGTTTGTAGGGGTTAATTTAACCTTCTTCCCGCAACACTTCCTAGGCCTATCTGGTATGCCTCGTCGATACTCAGACTACCCAGACGCTTATACCCTGTGAAATACAGTTTCCTCCATTGGTTCTATAATCTCGCTCGTTGCAGTAATCATATTCCTGTTTATTATCTGAGAAGCATTCGCTGCCAAACGTGAAGTCCTAGCAGTAGCATTAACCACAACCAACGTAGAATGATTGCACGGCTGCCCTCCACCTTATCACACATTTGAAGAGCCCGCATTTGTTCAAGTCCAGTCAAGCTAACGAGAAAGGGAGGAATTGAACCCCCGTATGTTGGTTTCAAGCCAACCACAAACCCATTCTGTCACTTTCTTTAAAAGACACTAGTAAAATTGACTATTACATCACCTTGTCGAGGCGAAATCGTGGGTTAAACCCCCGCGTGTCTTAATCAACCAATGGCACATCCCGCACAACTAGGTTTACAAGATGCAGCTTCACCAGTAATGGAAGAACTCCTTCATTTCCACGACCATGCATTAATAATTGTATTTCTTATCAGCACACTAGTTCTTTACATTATTGTCGCCATGGTCTCCACCAAACTAACCAACAAATATATCCTAGACTCCCAAGAAATCGAAATTATTTGAACAATTCTTCCCGCAGTAATCCTCATTCTTATTGCACTGCCCTCCCTTCGTATCCTTTACCTAATAGACGAAATCAATGACCCACATATTACAATCAAAGCCATGGGCCACCAATGATACTGAAGCTACGAATATACTGACTATGAAGATTTAGGATTTGATTCTTATATAATCCCCACACAAGACTTAACCCCCGGCCAATTCCGCCTATTAGAAGCCGATCACCGAATAGTAGTACCCCTAGACTCCCCAGTTCGAGTGCTTGTATCTGCCGAAGATGTCCTTCACTCATGAGCAGTACCAGCCCTTGGAATCAAAATAGACGCAGTTCCTGGCCGCCTAAACCAAACAGCCTTCGTTACATCTCGCCCCGGAGTATTCTACGGACAATGCTCCGAAATTTGTGGTGCAAACCACAGCTTCATACCCATCGTAGTTGAAGTCGTTCCCTTAGAACACTTTGAATGCTGGTCATCTCTAATACTTCAAGATGCCTCGCTAAGAAGCTAAACAGGACTAGCGCTAGCCTTTTAAGCTAGAGACTGGTGATTACCGACCACCCTTAGCGACATGCCTCAACTCCTTCCAACACCCTGATTTGGTACACTACTCTTTGCTTGAGTAGTGTTTTTAGGATTATTCCCTAAAAAAGTAATAACTCACACCTTTCCACACGAACCCGTATCACCCAAAACACAGAAATTAGAAAAAACCCCCTGAAACTGACCCTGGGCGTAAGCTTTTTTGATCAATTTATAAGCACAACCTACCTAGGAATCCCCTTAATTGCAATTGCACTAACATTTCCTGCCATCCTCTACCCAACACCTACAACCCGATGACTAAATAACCGACTTTTAACCCTACAAAGCGCATTCATCAACCGCTTCACCCATCAACTTCTTCTCCCTCTGAACGTAGGGGGACATAAATGAGCGACTATCCTAGCCTCACTGATAATCTTCTTAATCTCACTAAATATGTTAGGCCTCCTTCCCTACACCTTCACCCCAACTGCTCAACTATCCCTTAACCTAGGATTTGCAGTTCCCCTTTGAATGGCCACAGTAATTATTGGTATACGAAATCAACCTAATCATGCATTAGGACACCTCCTACCAGAAGGCACCCCAAACCTCCTAATTCCAATATTAATTATTATCGAAACAATTAGCTTGTTCATCCGACCCCTTGCTCTAGGAGTCCGACTAACTGCTAACTTAACGGCCGGTCATCTCTTAATTCAGCTAATCTCAACAGCTGCATTTGTTCTTCTACCAATAATACCAACCGTAGCTATTATTACATCAGTAGTCCTAGTCCTCCTTACACTACTAGAGGTTGCCGTTGCGATGATCCAAGCCTACGTATTTGTACTGCTCCTCACACTCTACCTACAGGAAAACATCTAATGGCACATCAAGCACATGCATATCACATAGTTGATCCAAGCCCTTGACCCCTGACAGGCGCAGTTGCTGCTCTACTAATAACATCAGGTCTTGCAGTTTGGTTCCACTTCCACTCTACTACACTCATAGTTTTAGGGACTATCCTCCTCCTTTTAACAATATATCAATGATGACGAGACATTGTACGAGAGGGTACATTCCAAGGTCACCACACACCTCCAGTACAAAAGGGGCTTCGATATGGTATAATTTTATTTATTACGTCAGAAGTATTTTTTTTCCTAGGCTTTTTCTGAGCCTTCTACCACTCAAGCCTTGCCCCTACCCCCGAACTAGGAGGCTGCTGACCCCCCACAGGCATTACTACACTAGACCCCTTCGAAGTCCCCCTACTCAACACAGCTGTCCTTCTCGCCTCAGGAGTAACAGTTACTTGAGCCCATCACAGCATCATAGAAGGTGAACGAAAACAAGCCATTCAATCACTGACACTAACCATCCTTTTAGGCTTCTACTTCACATTCCTTCAAGCCATAGAATACTACGAAGCCCCTTTCACAATTGCAGACGGTGTGTACGGCTCAACCTTCTTCGTAGCAACTGGCTTCCACGGCCTACACGTTATTATTGGCTCCACTTTCCTAGCCGTTTGCCTCCTACGACAGGCTCAATACCACTTTACATCTGAGCATCACTTCGGATTCGAAGCAGCTGCATGATACTGGCATTTCGTAGACGTGGTCTGACTATTCCTATATATCTCAATCTACTGATGAGGATCATAATCTTTCTAGTACTAAAGTCAGTATAAGTGACTTCCAATCACATGGTCTTGGTTAAAATCCAAGGAAAGATAATGAACCTAATATCAACCGTTATTTCTATCACCGCAGTATTATCAATTGCCCTAGCCGTCCTATCCTTCTGACTTCCCCTAATAAATCCAGACCATGAAAAACTATCCCCCTACGAATGCGGCTTCGACCCCTTAGGGACAGCCCGACTTCCCTTCTCTCTTCGATTCTTCCTTGTCGCTATTCTATTTCTTCTCTTTGACCTGGAAATTGCCCTCCTCCTACCCCTCCCCTGAGGAGACCAACTCACATCCCCAACACTGACGTTTTTATGAGCCTCAATCGTTCTAGCCCTACTCACCCTAGGCCTAATCTACGAATGAATTCAAGGAGGCCTAGACTGAGCTGAATAGATAATTAGTCTAAAAAAAACATTTGATTTCGGCTCAAACACTTATGGTTAAAGTCCATAATTATCTTATGACCCCCGCCCACTTCGCTTTCTCATCAGCCTTTATACTAGGCCTTACAGGCCTGGCATTCCACCGAACCCATCTTCTTTCCGCCCTTTTATGCCTAGAAGGGATAATACTGTCCCTATTCATCGCCCTCTCCCTCTGAACCCTCCAACTAAACTCCACAAGCTTTTGTACAGCCCCAATACTACTACTGGCCTTTTCAGCCTGCGAAGCAAGTGCAGGACTTGCCCTACTAGTAGCAACAGCCCGAACTCACGGAACCGACCGTCTCCAAAGTCTCAATCTTCTACAATGCTAAAAATTCTCATCCCCACCCTTATACTAGTACCAACAACTTGATTAGCCCCCTCTAAATGACTTTGACCCACAACCCTCGCCCACAGTATAATGATTGCACTATTCAGCCTCTCCTGATTAAAAAATACCATAGAAACAGGCTGATCTACTATCAACCCTTTTATAGCAACAGACCCCCTATCTACCCCCCTTCTAGTTCTTACATGCTGGTTACTCCCCCTAATAATTTTAGCAAGCCAAAACCACACAGCAACAGAGCCAATCAACCGCCAACGAATATATATTACACTACTAACATCCTTGCAAATCTTCCTTATTTTAGCCTTTGGGGCAACCGAAGTAATCATGTTCTATGTAATATTTGAAGCTACACTCATCCCAACACTAATTATTATTACTCGTTGAGGTAATCAAACAGAACGACTCAATGCGGGCATTTATTTCCTATTTTACACTCTAGCAGGCTCCCTCCCACTTCTAGTCGCCCTGCTGCTCCTACAAAATCACACCGGGACCTTATCCCTGTTCACCCTCCCATTCTCTCACTCTCTCCACCTTTCATCCTACGCTGACAAGCTTTGATGAGCAGGATGTCTCCTAGCATTTCTTGTTAAAATACCATTATACGGCGTTCACCTTTGATTACCAAAAGCACACGTTGAAGCCCCCGTTGCAGGGTCCATAGTACTTGCAGCAGTCCTGCTAAAACTAGGAGGATACGGAATAATGCGAATAATGGTTATATTAGACCCCCTCACCAAAGAATTATCCTACCCCTTTTTAATTTTCGCACTATGAGGAGTAATTATAACAGGCTCCATCTGTCTCCGCCAAACCGACCTCAAATCTCTAATTGCTTACTCCTCAGTAAGCCACATAGGCCTGGTAGTAGGAGGCATCCTAATTCAAACACCCTGAGGATTCGCAGGGGCACTAATTCTTATAATTGCCCACGGGTTAACATCCTCCGCCCTATTCTGCTTAGCTAACACAAACTATGAACGAACACACAGCCGAACTATACTTCTAGCACGAGGCTTACAAATCGTACTACCCTTAATAACAACATGATGATTTATTGCCAGCCTCGCTAACCTTGCCCTCCCCCCATTACCCAATCTCATAGGAGAACTAATAATCATCACCTCCTTATTTAACTGATCCTGATGAACACTAGCACTAACAGGAGCAGGCACACTTATTACCGCCAGCTACTCTCTTTATATGTTTTTAATAACCCAACGAGGCCCCCTCCCTTCACATATTATTGCTCTCGACCCATCACACTCACGAGAACATCTTCTAATGGCCCTCCACCTCCTCCCCCTACTTCTCCTCATTCTTAAACCCGAACTGATCTGAGGATGAACAGGTTGTAGATATAGTTTGAACAAAAACAGTAGATTGTGATTCTGAAAATAGAGGTTAGAGTCCCCTTATCCACCGAGAAAGGTCCGCATAGGCAAATGAATCCTGCTAAATTTCATACCCCCCGGTTGGACTCCGGGGCTTTACTCGTAGTCTTCTGCTTCTAAAGGATAATAGTTCATCCGTTGGTCTTAGGAACCAAAAACTCTTGGTGCAACTCCAAGTAGCAGCTATGCACCCTACTTCTGTAATTATAACATCAAGCTTAATCATTATCTTCTCCCTACTAATTTACCCTGTTCTTTCAACCCTAAATACCCAGCCCCAAAAAGACGACTGAGCCCTCTCACATGTAAAAACTGCAGTAAAGCTGGCATTTCTTGTCAGCCTTCTTCCCCTCTTCCTCTTCCTTAGCCAAGGGGCAGAAACAATTATTACATCATGAAACTGAATAAACACCACAACCTTCGATATTAATGTCAGCTTTAAATTTGACCATTACTCCATCATTTTTACACCAATTGCCCTATATGTAACATGATCAATTCTAGAATTTGCATCCTGGTACATACACGCCGACCCATATATAAACCGATTCTTCAAATACCTTTTAGTCTTCCTTATCGCAATAATTATCCTAGTAACAGCAAACAACCTATTCCAACTCTTTATTGGCTGAGAAGGTGTAGGAATCATATCCTTCCTGCTCATCGGATGATGGTACGGTCGAGCAGATGCAAACACCGCAGCCCTACAGGCAGTTGTGTATAACCGAGTAGGAGACGTCGGACTAATTTTCGCAATAGCATGAATAGCAACCAACCTTAACTCCTGAGAAATACAACAAATATTCATCACTGCTAAAGACTTCGACCTTACCTTCCCACTACTCGGACTAATCGTCGCTGCTACAGGAAAATCCGCCCAGTTCGGACTCCACCCGTGACTCCCATCTGCCATAGAAGGCCCCACACCAGTCTCTGCACTACTACACTCCAGCACTATGGTCGTCGCAGGGATCTTCCTCTTAGTACGAATAAGCCCACTCTTAGAAAACAACCAAACTGCCCTAACTATCTGCTTATGCCTCGGCGCTCTGACCACCCTATTCACAGCCACATGCGCCCTCACCCAAAATGACATCAAAAAGATCGTTGCATTCTCAACCTCAAGCCAACTAGGCCTAATAATAGTGACAATCGGACTAAACCAGCCCCAACTAGCCTTCCTCCACATCTGCACCCACGCCTTCTTCAAAGCCATATTATTCCTTTGTTCCGGCTCAATCATTCACAGCCTTAATGACGAACAAGATATTCGAAAAATAGGGGGAATACACCACCTCACCCCATTCACCTCCACCTGCCTAACTATTGGAAGCCTGGCCCTCACAGGGACACCCTTCCTAGCAGGCTTTTTCTCTAAAGATGCTATTATTGAAGCCCTCAACACCTCAAACCTAAACGCCTGGGCCCTTACCCTCACCCTCCTGGCCACCTCTTTTACGGCCATTTACAGCCTACGTGTAGTCTTCTTCGTATCAATGGGGCACCCCCGATTTAATGTACTCTCACCAATTAACGAAAACAACCGCGCAGTCATCGACCCCATCAAACGACTAGCTTGAGGGAGCATCATCGCCGGCCTCCTAATTACAACTAATATACTCCCACTAAAAACGCCAGTTATATCAATACCTCTCCTACTAAAACTTGCCGCCCTAGCCGTCACAATCTTAGGACTACTCATTGCCCTAGAACTCGCATCCCTAACAAGCAAACAATTTAAACCCACCCCTCACCTGGCCACCCACCACTTCTCCAACATATTAGGCTTCTTCCCAGTAATCATTCACCGACTCCCACCTAAAATAAACCTACTACTAGGACAAACAATTGCCAGCCAAATGATTGATCAAGCCTGATTAGAAAAAGTAGGCCCCAAAGCCACAGCTTCACTTAACACTCCCTTAATCACAGCAACAAGCAACACTCAGCAAGGCCTTGTAAAAACATACCTTATCCTATTCCTAGTTACTCTTACACTTACCATTATTATCCTCTCCATTTAAACAGCCCGAAGAGCACCCCGATTTAAACCTCGAGTTAACTCTAACACAACAAATAAAGTTAGAAGTAAAACCCCAGCACCAATAACCAACATTCAACCCCCCTCAGAATACATAACAGCTACTCCCCCATTATCAGCACGAAAAACATAAAAAGGTCCTCATTCATCAGCTGACCCAGCGAGGGCACCAGACCACTGTTGTCGAAGAATACTCGTTACTAATAACAAAGACACAACATACACGAGCATGTACAATATAACTGAACGATGCCCTCAAGCTTCAGGAAAAGGCTCGGCAGCCAATGCTGCCGAGTATGCAAACACTACCAACATTCCCCCCAAATAAATAAGAAAAAGAATTAATGCCAAGAAAGGGCTTCCACATTGCACTAACACCCCACACCCCATCCCTGCAACCATCACTAATCCTAACGCACCAAAATAAGGAGATGGGTTAGAAGCTACCGCAATCAGCCCTACGATTATCCCCGTCAGACAGACTATCATCATGAAACACATAATTCTTGCCCGGGTTTTCACCAGAACTTATGGTTTGAAAAACCATCGTTGTTATTCAACTACAAGAACCCTAATGGCAAGCCTCCGCAAAACACATCCACTACTAAAAATTGCGAACGACGCTTTAGTCGATCTACCCGCACCCTCCAACATCTCAGTCTGATGAAACTTCGGTTCGCTCCTCGGACTATGTCTAATTTCGCAAATCCTTACAGGACTATTCCTAGCCATACATTACACCTCTGACATCGCCACAGCCTTCTCATCTGTCGCCCATATCTGCCGAGACGTAAACTACGGATGACTCATTCGTAACATGCATGCTAACGGAGCCTCTTTCTTCTTTATCTGCATCTATGCCCACATCGGACGAGGACTTTACTATGGCTCATACCTTTATAAAGAGACTTGAAACATCGGCGTTATTCTTTTACTCCTAGTCATGATAACAGCCTTCGTAGGCTATGTCCTCCCCTGAGGACAAATGTCATTCTGAGGTGCTACAGTCATCACCAATCTTCTATCTGCAATTCCATATATTGGTAATTCCCTTGTCCAATGAATCTGAGGGGGCTTCTCAGTAGATAACGCTACCCTAACCCGCTTCTTTGCCTTCCACTTCCTCTTTCCCTTCGTAATTGCGGCCGCTACCTTCCTCCACCTTATCTTCCTGCACGAAACAGGCTCAAACAACCCCCTAGGCCTTAACTCAGATGCAGATAAAATTTCTTTCCACCCCTACTTCTCATACAAAGACCTCTTAGGATTCGCAGCCTTACTTATTGCACTTACATCATTAGCTCTTTTTACACCAAACCTATTAGGAGACCCAGACAACTTCACCCCAGCCAACCCACTCGTCACTCCCCCACATATCAAACCTGAATGGTACTTCCTATTTGCATACGCCATCCTTCGATCAATCCCAAACAAACTAGGAGGCGTACTAGCCCTTCTAGCCTCCATCCTAGTACTCATGCTCGTCCCTATCCTACACACCTCCAAACAACGAGCACTCACCTTCCGGCCCATAACCCAATTCCTTTTTTGAACCCTAATTGCAGACGTAATAATTCTCACTTGAATTGGGGGTATACCTGTAGAACACCCTTTCATTGTAATTGGACAAGTTGCATCCCTGCTATATTTCTCCTTATTCCTAATTCTTATGCCACTAGCAGGATGGGCAGAAAATAAAGTATTAGCATGACGCTGTACTAGTAGTTCAGGGCCTAGAACGCCGGTCTTGTAAGCCGGATGACGGAGGTTAAAGTCCCCCCTAGTACTTCAAAGAGAAGAGATTTTAACTCTCACCGCTAACTCCCAAAGCTAGAATTCTAAACTAAACTACTCTTTGACATATATGTATATACACCATATATTTATAGTAACCTATAATGTATAATGTACTAGTACATTCAATTAATTATTCAAAATAATAGGAACATAATTGCTAAACCCATTAATAGAATAAAGAAATGTCAATCTTAAAGAACCATCGAGTGTACTAGATAATTACCTCAATCACAAAAACAAAAATCATGATCACAATAATTTACATTATAGTATTTAAAACTTATAATTAGATTAATTAATTATCCAACATTCTACTCAACACTATGAACTCATACCTTAATTCGACATCCCATAACACTCAAATATAATGCACAGTAAGAACCTACCATCAGTTGATATCTTAATGCCCACGGTTATTGAAGGTGAGGGACAAGTATTCGTGGGGGTTTCACAATTTGAATTATTCCTGGCATTTGGTTCCTACTTCAGGTCCATACATTTATTAATTCCTTCCACTTTCATCGACGCTTGCATAAGTTAATGGTGGCAATCATTCGACTCGTTACCCAGCAAGCCGGGCGTTCACTCCAGCGGGTAAGGGGTTCCTTTTTTCTCTTTTCCTTTCAATAGACATTTCACAGTGCCTATAATCTAATTAAAAAGGTGGAACACATCCCCTGCATCCGCGTAAATGTTTTGTGTGGTGGAAAGAGTTTCATTTATGAATGCATAACTGATTTCAAGAGCATAATTGATTAATATTACTCGGAAGATCTCTAAGATACCCCCGGGGGTTCTTTTCTCCTTAAACCCCCCTACCCCCCTAAACTCCTGAAGTATCTAACATTCCTGTAAACCCCCCTGGAAACAGGAAAACCTCAAGCAATAAGTCTATAAGCCCAAAATGTGCTGATTTTAAATATTATAATATTAAATTT